ATATACCAGAAATAATTAGAAAAAATAGCAGTCTCTGACAACTCATCCTCTTTAATCTGCTTGGACCCGCTCCAATACCCATAGGAAAATCCCCAGTCATATTCAGCGTACCTGTCCCTACAATCAAATAGATTGCCCCAAGGGCGCCATATTCTAGGAGCCCAAGTTATGCTATTGAAAATTCGTTCCTCTAGCAGTTCCGGTTTGACCATTCCGTTCCCTTTTTCAAACTCCACTTCTTTTCATATAGCAATCCCTGATCAAAGAGAGAACAATATCCATTTCAAAACATTTCTAACGGATTCCTTGGTTCGGACCGACGAAGTAATGGCACTCGATTATTATCAACCTGACTGCAATCTTTTTCTGTCGGTAAGGATTGCACCAGAGCACCTTCTACTTCTAATAGGCCATGAACTATAGATAGAGAAGAATCATTCTGAGCGAGTCCATAAGAAGCGACCCGCTTTTTTTCATCGGTTCCGGGGGAAGACCAAAGATCTTGCGCGACCGGTCCGCCAGAACAACTCAAAAGAGAAAGAAGTCTCGTTAATCTCTTCATGCTCGTTCCAAGTTCGAAGTACCGTTTGGCCAAAGAAAAACCCGCTTCCTGACACGATTGCCTCTTTATATAGATAGATATAGGATCTATGGGGTTATTACTTAGAAGTCTATTTTGTACAAGAGCCCCTCCTATCTGATAGAAAAGGGTCCCATGATCCCGAGCCGGTCTTACCTTGGCTCGCAAACCCCAAGTTTGTCTATGAAGAGCTAATCTAATTGTATTAGTTTCTATAATGGATTTCTTATGTTCCATACTAATGGATAGGGCCTCCTTGCTAAGTGCTACAAGATCTAGTGCACTGGAACTCGTGGTTATGGACCCGAATCCTTTAGTATGGAACATTGTCTTTTCCAAGTAAAAACCCCTAGTATATGAAAGAATGAAAAGGTGCTTTCGTTCTTGTGGAATAAGAAGCCCTCGTACCTTAATGAAAGGAAAATAGGAATTTTTCGTTAGGTATTTGACCAAATAGGATCGTCCAGTTCCTATAGAACCTATCACTAAAATACCCGATAGGGCTAAGCGGAACGAAAAGGGTTTTCCATGAGATGGTAAATGAAAACGATTAGCCCCACACGAGGTTTGGGAATAAGTGATTGTCTGATAATGAGCAAGGAATATACGTCTTTCTGCTAAAGAGGATCTATTAAACTCATAATTCATTAGATCCTTGTTATCAATGTCAACTAGGTATCATAAGTAAATGGATCCCGGTTGTTCAATCCTTTGATAACCAAGGTCATTCTTTGCTAAAGAGAAATGATCACTATGAGTCAGACTCAATAGAATTGGATCCATTCCAAATAGCGAGAATTAGGATTCTTGATCCCTCTCAATCTCTCTTTCAATTCGAGGATCCAGAGAGGTGTTTTCATAGTCATCTCCGAATATTTGCCATCTCCGAATATTTTCGATTTCATTTTTCTATGATATGTCTTTCTATATGAAAATTGGTTATTTACGATGTACGATGATCCCTGTTAAGCATCCATGGCTGAATGGTTAAAGCGCCCAACTCATAATTGGCAAATTTGCGGGTTCAATTCCTGCTGGATGCACGCGAACGGGAACGTTCCATAAGTCTATTGGAACTGGCTCTCTATCCATGGAATCTCATCCATCATCCATACATAACGAATTGGTATGGTATATTCATACCATAACATAAGAACAATAAGAACTCGAATTCTTATCGATACTGGAACTCAGAGCATAGGAGGGAAAGTCGATTTATGGATGGAATCAAATACGCAGTATTTACAGAAAAAAGTCTTCGTTTATTGGGAAAGAATCAATATACTTCTAATGTCGAATCAGGATTCACTAAGACAGAAATAAAGCATTGGGTCGAACTCTTCTTTGGTGTTAAGGTAGTAGCTGTGAATAGCCATCGACTACCCGGAAAGGGTAGAAGAATGGGACCTATTCTGGGACATACAATGCATTACAGACGTATGATCATTACCCTTCAACCGGGTTATTCTATTCCACTTCTAGATAGAGAAAAGAACTAAAGGAGAATACTTAATAATACGGCGAAACATTTATACAAAACACCTATCCCGAGCACACGCAAGGGAACCGTAGACAGGCAAGTGAAATCCAATCCACGAAATAATTTGATCCATGGACGGCACCGTTGTGGTAAAGGTCGTAATGCCAGAGGAATCATTACCGCAAGGCATAGAGGGGGAGGTCATAAGCGCCTATACCGTAAAATCGATTTTCGACGGAATCAAAAAGACATATCTGGTAGAATCGTAACCATAGAATACGACCCTAATCGAAATGCATACATTTGTCTCATACACTATGGGGATGGTGAGAAGAGATATATTTTACATCCCAGAGGGGCTATAATTGGAGATACTATTGTTTCTGGTACAAAAGTTCCTATATCAATGGGAAATGCCCTACCTTTGAGTGCGGTTTGAACTATTGATTTACGTAATTGGAAGTAACCAATTAGGTTTACGACGAAACCTAGAAATCGATCACTGATCCAATTTGACTACCTCTACGGGATAGACCTCAACAGAAAACTGTTGAGTAACGGCAGCAAGTGATTGAGTTCAGTAGTTCCTCATAGAAAATTATTGACTCTAGAGATATGGTAATATGGAGAAGACAAAATTGTTTGAAGCACGCACAGAACCGGAAGCGCCCCTTGTTTCAAAGAGAGGAGGACGGGTTATTCACATTTAATTTGATGGTCAGAGGCGAATTGAAAGCTAAGCAGTGGTAATTAAGACCTCCGGGGGAAAATAGGGATGTCTCCTACGTTACCCATAATATGTGGAAGTATCGACGTAATTTCATAGAGTCATTCGATCTGAATGCTACATGAAGAACATAAGCCAGATGACGGAACGCGGAGACCTAGGATGTAGAAGATCATAACATGAGCGATTCGGCAGATTTGGATTCCTTTCCTATATATCCACTCATGTGGTACTTCATCATACGATTCATATAAGATCCATCTGTCTAGAGATCGTCATATACATCTAGAAAGCCGTATGCTTTGGAAGAAGCTTGTACAGTTTGGGAAGGGGTTTTTTGAGAAAAAAGAAGAATCTACTTCAACCGATATGCCCTTAGGCACGGCCATACATAACATAGAAATCACACGTGGAAGGGGTGGGCAATTAGCTAGAGCAGCAGGTGCTGTAGCGAAACTGATTGCAAAAGAGGGTAAATCGGCCACTTTAAGATTACCATCTGGGGAGGTCCGTTTGGTATCCCAAAACTGCTTAGCAACAGTCGGACAAGTGGGTAATGTTGGGGTGAACCAAAAAAGTTTGGGTAGAGCCGGATCTAAGTGTTGGCTAGGTAAACGCCCCGTAGTAAGAGGGGTAGTTATGAACCCTGTGGACCACCCCCATGGGGGCGGTGAAGGGAAAGCCCCCATTGGTAGAAAAAAACCCACAACTCCTTGGGGTTATCCTGCGCTTGGAAGAAGAACTAGGAAAAGGAAAAAATATAGTGATAGTTTTATTCTTCGTCGCCGTAAGTAAATACGTAACTAGGAATATGGAAAATTGCATTTTTGGAATTTGCAATAATGCGATGGGCGAACGACGGGAATTGAACCCGCGCATGGTGGATTCACAATCCACTGCCTTGATCCACTTGGCTACATCCGCCCCTTATCCAGCTAAAGGATTTTCTCTTTTTTCCATTCATCATTATTCTATTTATTCTGACCTCCATACTTCGATCGAGATATTGGACATAGAATGCCACTCTTTAAAATGGAAAAAAAGGAGTAATCAGCTGTGACACGAAAAAAAACGAATCCTTTTGTAGCTCATCATTTATTGGCAAAAATCGAAAAGGTCAATATGAAGGAGGAGAAAGAAACAATAGTAACGTGGTCCCGGGCATCTAGCATTCTACCCGCAATGGTTGGCCATACAATCGCGATTCATAATGGAAAGGAACATATACCTATTTACATAACAAATCCTATGGTAGGTCGCAAATTGGGGGAATTCGTGCCTACTCGGCATTTCACGAGTTATGAAAGTGCAAGAAAAGATACTAAATCTCGTCGTTAACTGAATTCAGAATAGAAAGATTCAGAATAAACAAAATCCATAGGATTCAAATAAAGGTAGACGGGGAATAACCTTATTTATGACAAGTTTCAAACTGGTAAAGTATACCCCTAGGATAAAGAAGAAGAATGGGCTAAGGAAACTCGCAAGGAAAGTTCCAACCGATCGTCTACTTAAGTTCGAACGGGTTTTCAAAGCACAAAAACGCATACATATGTCTGTTTTCAAAGCACAAAGAGTTCTTGATGAGATTCGCAGGCGTTACTACGAGGAAACAGTTATGATACTGAACCTCATGCCTTATCGAGCATCTTATCCCATCTTAAAGTTGATTTATTCGGCAGCAGCAAATGCTACTCATTATAGGGATTTCGACAAAGCGAATTTATTCATCACTAAAGCCGAAGTCAGTAGGAGTACTATTATGAAAAAATTCAGACTTCGGGCTCGAGGACGTAGTTATCCCATAAAAAAAACCATGTGTCATATAACAATTGTACTAAATATAGTAAAGAAATCTAAATAATCTTTAGATCCATCTAAGATTTCGATTCCCAGTAAAAAAAATAGAATAGAAAAATATGGGACAAAAAATAAATCCACTTGGTTTTAGACTTGGTACAACCCAAAATCACCATTCCTTTTGGTTCGCACAACCAAAAAATTATTCAGAAGGTCTACAGGAAGATAAAAAAATACGGAATTGTATCAAGAACTATATACAAAAGAATAGGAAAAAAGGCTCGAATAGAAAAATAGACTCAGACTCAAGTTCCGAAGTAATTACACATAATAGAAAAATAGACTTAGGCTCAAGTTCCGAAGTAATTACACATATAGAAATTCAAAAAGAAATCGATACGATCCACGTCATAATCCATATTGGATTCCCAAATTTATTAAAGAAAAAGGGAGCAATCGAAGAATTAGAGAAAGATCTACAAAAGGAAATTAATTCTGTAAACCAGAGACTTAATATTGCTATCGAAAAAGTTAAAGAACCTTATAGACAACCTAACATTCTTGCAGAATATATAGCTTTCCAATTAAAAAATAGAGTTTCATTCCGAAAGGCAATGAAAAAAGCCATTGAATTAACTAAAAAAGCAGATATAAAGGGAGTAAAAGTAAAAATTGCAGGCCGTCTCGCAGGAAAAGAAATTGCACGTGCCGAATGCATCAAAAAGGGTAGACTTCCCCTCCAAACAATTCGCGCTAAAATAGATTATTGCTGCTATCCAATTCGAACTATCTATGGAGTATTAGGTGTAAAAATTTGGATATTCGTAGACGAAGAATAACTAGCTTTGTCTTCCCATTCTGCCCGGTGATAGAATAAAAAATGACAAGAGCCTTTTTTTCCGGAAATCCCCGAAAAAAAAGAAGCAATTCTACCTCTTTCTATAAGATTTAATGAAAATTGATAAACCTTTTTATATAATTGCTATGCTTAGTGTGTGACTCGTTTGTTTTTTCTTTAGGGTCCAAAATGGAGATTCAAAAAAAATTGACTGAACCCTACTATAAATAGAAAAAAACTTAGTAATTATAGAAAATTAACTAATAACCAACCTATTGCTTCGTATTGTCGAGATCCTAACTAAGAAACAGTCACTATATGAATAAACACATCTATCATAAATGAGTAGATCTATCGTATAGTTGTAGCAACTGCGATTTTTTCTCTAAAAAAGAAATCGGATTCTAGGTTGTGAAGCAAAAATAAAGGGATGTGGATAGAAGGAGGGATGATAGAAAGAAGGAAGAGGAATAAGAAAAGATATAGGATTCCAATATGTATGGTCTATAAATTACATCATAAAAGGCAATGTGATAAAGCATCAATATAGTAAAAATAACTGAGAATTCGAAATCGTAACTTTAAACAAGAAATACAAATTTAAAGCAATAATAAAGAGCGGCCCGGGTTAATAAAACTGAGAAAATTGACTCGGAAAGAAATTTTTTGAAAGCTCCATTGCGGGATTCAGACCTAACCATTAAAGGAGAAGCAGTGGGAACGACAGAACCTATGACTGCATAGGATTTTATTGAAAAGAATCCTAATACTTCATTGGGTGGGATGGCGGAACAAACCAAAAAAAATTGCTTTATTTGGTAAGGTTATGAATTAACAAATAAGACAGGAAAGAGTAAATATTCGCCCGCGAAATCTTTATTGGATTAGAATACTTTACCGCGATTCAATAAGAGTAAAAATAAGGAGATTTTTTATAAAAAAGAAAGATTACATTATCCATAAATATAGATAAATAGACACACACATCTAGATATATTCTAGATCTTCTTTCTTGACTATATATTTTTCTATTTCAACAAATTCAATATTAAAACCCTGAGTTTTTCTATTATCTATTAATGTGTATCTATCCGTAATATTATGGAATATTATGGAATTAGAGAAATTTGCACGCTTTCTCATTTCATTCGCGAGGAGCTGGATGAGAAGAAACTCTCATGTCCAGTTTTGCAGTAGAGATGGAACTAAGAAGGAACCATCGACTATAACCCCAAAAGAACTAGATTTCGTAAACAACATAGAGGAAGAATGAAGGGAAAATCCTGCCGAGGCAATCGTATTTGTTTTGGTAGATATGCTCTTCAAGCACTTGAACCCGCTTGGATCACGGCGAGACAGATAGAAGCAGGACGAAGAGCAATGACACGATATGCACGCCGTGGTGGAAAAATATGGGTACGTATATTTCCCGACAAACCGGTTACAATAAGACCCACGGAAACGCGTATGGGCTCAGGAAAGGGATCCCCCGAATATTGGGTAGCCATTGTTAAACCAGGTCGAATACTTTATGAAATGGGCGGAGTATCCGAAACTGTAGCTAGAGCAGCTATCTCCATAGCTGCCAGTAAAATGCCCGTACGAAGTCAATTTCTTCGATTAGAGATATAGAACCCCCCAAAAAGGAGTATTGAAGATAAAAAAACCAGGTTTTTCTTTCTGGAAAGACAATATTTCTTTCATCCTTTTGCATTGAAATAACAAATTGAAATCAAAATAATATGATTCAACCTCAGACCCTTTTAAATGTAGCAGATAACAGTGGAGCTCGAAAATTGATGTGTATTCGAGTCATAGGAGCTGCTAGTAATCAGCGATATGCTCGTATTGGTGATGTTATTGTTGCTGTAATCAAAGACGCAGTGCCCCAAATGCCTCTAGAAAGATCCGAAGTAATTCGAGCTGTAATTGTACGTACATGTAAAGAGTTCAAATGCGAAGACGGTATAATAATACGCTATGATGACAATGCAGCGGTTATCATTGATCAAAAAGGAAATCCAAAAGGAACTCGAGTTTTTGGGGCGATCGCCGAGGAATTGAGAGAATTGAATTTTACTAAAATAGTTTCATTAGCTCCTGAAGTATTATAAATACTAGTAGACGAGATATAGATCAAAGAATAAATTAGTAGATTGTGTCTCACGTATATGCTTTAGAATCCAAAATGAAAAGAAAAAGGAAAACATGTTGATTATAGAAAAATTAGGAGGAACCTAGAATTAGAGTCTTATGGGCAAGGACACTATTGCTGATTTACTAACCTCTATAAGAAACGCAGATATGAATAAAAAAGGAACAGTTCGAGTAGTATCTACAAATATTACCGAAAACATTGTTAAAATACTTCTACGAGAGGGTTTTATTGAAAGTGTTCGGAAACATCAGGAAAGTAACAGATATTTCTTGGTTTCAACTTTGCGACATCAAAAGAGAAAGACTAGAAAGGGAATATATAGAACTAGAACCTTTTTAAAGCGTATCAGCCGACCCGGCTTACGAATTTATGCCAACTATCAAGGAATTCCTAAGGTTTTGGGCGGAATGGGAATTGCTATTCTTTCTACTTCTCGAGGTATAATGACAGATCGAGAAGCTCGACTAAACAGAATTGGGGGAGAAGTCTTATGTTATATATGGTAATCGCCCCGCCTATAGCACCCGAATTCTATCTCGAACTTCCTATTTTGAAAATAAAAAAAACGTTGTATTTTTTTTTTCAAATAAAAATCGAAAAATAGGAGAAAAAAAATATGACAGAAAAAAAAAATAGGAGAGAAAAAAAAAAACCGAGAGAAGCAAAAGTCACTTTCGAAGGTTTAGTTACGGAAGCCCTACCCAACGGAATGTTCCGCGTTCGCCTAGAGAATGACACCATCATCCTGGGCTATATTTCAGGAAAGATCCGGTCTAGTTCTATACGAATACTGATGGGGGATAGGGTCAAAATTGAAGTAAGTCGTTATGATTCAAGCAAGGGACGTATAATTTATAGACTTCCCCACAAGGATTCGAAGCGTACCGAAGACTCGAAGGATACCGAAGATTTGAAGGATACCAAAGATTCAAAGGATTAGGTTTTTCTTTTTTTTTCTTCTAGGGTAATAAATTCAAAGTTCAAAAATTCAAGTGAAGAGACTTATTTTTTCTCAAAGAGTAGATTCATAGTTTAAGAAAGGAATACGGAAATATGAAAATAAGAGCTTCCGTTCGTAAAATTTGTACAAAATGTCGACTGATTCGTAGGCGCGGACGAATTAGAGTCATTTGTTCCAATCCGAAGCATAAACAAAGACAGGGGTAATCTTTCGAAAAAAGAACTTTACTTTCTAAATACTAAAAAAAGTACCCATGGAAATGTCCAAATTCAAAAAAAAATAATTAAAGTAAAGGATATATTTTACCCTGAAATGGATATCTTTGTATCTTTTTTTCTTTTTGTTATTTCTAACTCATATTTATGAGATAATAAAATATGACAAAAGCTATACCAAAAATAGGTTCACGTAGGAGAGTGCGTATTGGTTTGCGTAGGAATGCGCGTTTTAGTTTACGGAAGAGTGCACGTAGAATAACAAAAGGGGTTATTCATGTTCAAGCTAGTTTCAACAATACCATTATAACTGTTACAGACCCGCAAGGTCGGGTGGTTTTCTGGTCCTCCGCGGGTACTTGTGGATTCAAAAGCTCAAGAAAAGCATCACCCTATGCTGGTCAAAGAACAGCAGTAGATGCTATTCGTACAGTGGGTCTGCAACGAGCAGAAGTTATGGTGAAGGGTGCTGGTAGCGGAAGAGATGCCGCATTACGAGCCATTGCTAAAAGTGGTGTACGATTAAGTTGTATACGCGATGTAACACCTATGCCGCATAATGGGTGTCGACCTCCTAAAAAAAGACGTCTGTAAAAGAATTAAACCGCTTTCAAGAGAAATAAACGATTCAAGGATCAAATAATAATACTAGTCTATTATGGTTCGAAAGGAGATAGCAGGATCCACTCAAACACTACAGTGGAAGTGTGTTGAATCAAGAGTAGATAGTAAGCGTCTTTATTATGGTCGTTTCATTCTGTCCCCGCTTAGAAAAGGTCAAGCGGATACCGTTGGTATTGCCTTGCGAAGAGCTTTACTTGGAGAAATAGAAGGAACGTGTATCACACGTGCAAAATTTGGGAACGTGCCACACGAATATTCTACAATAGTAGGTATTGAAGAATCAGTACAAGAAATCTTACTAAATTTGAAAGAAATTGTATTGAGAAGTAATCTCTATGGAGTTAGAGACGCATCAATTTGCGTCAAAGGTCCTAGATACATAACTGCTCAAGATATCATCTCACCGCCTTCCGTAGAAATCGTTGATACGGCACAACCTATAGCTAACTTGACGGAGCCCATGGATTTCTGTATTGAGTTACAGATCAAGAGAGATCGCGGATATCACACGGAACTCAGAAGGAACTCTCAAGATGGAAGTTATCCTATAGATGCTGTATCCATGCCTGTTCGAAATGTGAATTATAGTATTTTTTCTTGTGGGAATGGAAATGAAA